AGAACACATTACTAAATCAAATCTAATAAGTGCAAGTCAAGAAGTAAAGGGCTTTCTAAGGTAAGGTCACTCTCTTCTTTTGTTAAAAAAAAAGTTTCATTCGATTAGTTTATATTACTAAACTCACGAGTAAATCTGTTGATTTGGAATCACAGGATGCGTAGATGTCAAAGATGATGAATTGATTTCGTACCTATGGAACTATATTTTTCTTTTTGTTCGTTCGTAATAATTGATTGATGAATCAATTATTTTCAATTGTATCTTTCACGTGGTATTTTTTGCTTCTTTTTTTATCTCAAAAAAGAAAAATGGAAACTTAGGAAAGTGCTTTATAAACATATGTATAAAAAGAACATATTTCATTTAGTTTCCTTATGCCCACTATAACCAGTTATTTCGGTTTTCTACTAGCAGTTTTAACTATAACCGCAGGTCTTTTTATCAGTCTGAATAAGATACGACTTATTTGATTTGAAATTTTTAGATGAATTCGATTCGAAATTTTGAAATATTCTAGATCTTCCATAGTTACTTATCATGTAAATTTCCAATTTTTCGTGATTGAGACTCATGGTAAATACAAATTCATATATATTTAAGGATAGATATTACCCTCCCTTTTTTTCCTTTCAAACAAATTCAAATGATTGAAGTTTTTCTATTCGGAATCGTCTTAGGTCTAATCCCTATTACTTTGGCTGGGTTATTTGTAACTGCATATTTACAATATCGACGTGGTGATCAATTGGATCTTTGATTAAGTAACATCTCCTTTGTTTATTGACCTCCTACTCCTATTTCGTTGTTTTAGGATGAAAATTAAATTAACAACGGAGATCAAATTCAGACTTTAGATTAGACTGTTCTCCCTTTATTTCTGTATCATTCTCGTTCTCGATTCGATATAACAATAATGTAATCACGCTCTGTAGGATTTGAACCTACGACATCGGGTTTTGGAGACCCGCGTTCTACCGAACTGAACTAAGAGCGCTTTTTTTCATAAAAAATTTTTTTTATGTGATGCTAATACATCTTGCATGCATATACTGACTAAATAGCAATAGTTATCCATAGTGAACTATTGCTATTTAGTTAGTATGTCCAATTTTAATTCGTCTCAATTGATCTATTTTTACTGCTCATACAATAACTAATAGTATGGGATAGGGATGACAGGATTTGAACCTGTGACATTTTGTACCCAAAACAAACGCGCTACCAAGCTGCGCTACATCCCTTTCCATGTCCATGGGTTTCCAGTTTCATTCTAAAGAATCTTTGTCTTGTTTTCCACATTTTTTTCTTTTTTTTTTACTTTCTCATATCCTATAAAATAATATCGAACTATATGTAATTATGTATTACAAATTATTCTATTTCTATATTCTATAGAATAAAAATATTTAATTAAATTAAAGGAAATATATAGATATAGAGTATAATAGTAACTAAAGAATCTAAAAACAAAGAATATATATATATAAAGAATCTAAAAAAATTTTTTTAAATATGAAAAATAGAATATAGAATAATAAACAATATTCTTATTATTTTTATATTATAATAATAAAATTCATAATTTCAGAAAATTCATTATAGAATAATATAGTTAAAATAATATTATAGAATGAAATAAAAAAAAATATCTCATGAATCGTTATCCAATTCAAATTGAATTCGGACTTCCCCCGACAAATGCAAGTGATTATTAAAAAAATAAAATAACTATTTGATCATATTCCTATATGTAATTATGTATTACAAATTACAAGAAAAAAACGAAGGAGGATTTGAAATGCGAGATCTAAAAACATATCTCTCTGTGGCACCAGTGGCAAGTACTCTATGGTTCGCGGTTTTAGCGGGTCTCTTGATAGAAATCAATCGTTTATTCCCGGATGCATTGATATTCCCCTTTTTTTAATTCTAGTTATTAGAATGGAATTGGGACTGGAAGGTGTGACGAAGATTAGATATCAAATCAAATATCTGTAATTAATTCCTTCTTTTTTCGAATTCGAAGAAGTTTCAAAGAAAGGGAAAGGTGGATTTGGCCTCAGTGAAACTCGGAATTTTTGCCAGGTTTCAATGGAATTGAATTTTTTATTCAATTCCATTGCTATTTATAATAGAGTGAGACCACAAATGGAATTGGAATACTTGGGCAGGGGCAATAATATCATAGAAGATACTTAACTTAAATGAAAAGTCAAATACTTTACTGCGATTCGAAATATAGTTCGAAATCATTTTATTACTGAATTTTTACTGTACTATAAAAATTAATTGGAACGAAATATTTGATAATTTTATTTTGAATTATCAACTTATACTTTTTTTAGTTCCTTTTTTATTCTTCGCTTCAAATCTGAAAATCGAAGAGTTAAGTGAATCCAAAAATCAAAGGAGGTTCATGCATGGCCAAGGGTAAAGATATCCGAATTACTGTTATTTTGGAATGTACTAATTGTGATAAAAAGAGTGTTAATAAGGAATCAAGGGGGATTTCTAGATATATTACTCAAAAGAATCGACACAATACGCCGAATCGATTGGAATTGAGAAAATTCTGTCCCTTTTGTCGCAAACATACGATTCACGCAGAGATAAAGAAATAGAGAAAACGGATCGCTTGTGTGTTACCCTTACAGATAAAAAATAATCTTTCAGATAGAAGATATATTTTAAAAATTATATTTTAATTCAATTATAAATTAATATAATTTATATAAAAAAAAATAGAACATTAAGAAGATTTTTTAGATTATATTATATATTATATAATTATATTATATAGCATATATATATAACAAACATTAAAAAACATATAGAAAAAAATAAGAATATAAAAAAATTTTTATAAGAAATAGGATTTTCGGTATAGGAATAAAAAAACCATGGATAAATCTAAGCGACTCTTTCTTAAATCTAAGCAATCTTTTCGTAGGAGTTTGTCCCCGATCCAATCGGGGGATCGAATTGATTATAAAAACATGAGTTTACTTTATCGATTTATTAGTCAACAAGGAAAAATATTATCTAGACGCGTGAATAGATTGACCTTAAAACAACAACGATTAATTACGATTGCTATAAAACAAGCTCGTATTTTATCTTTGTTACCTTTTGTAAATTCATTACCTTTTGTTAATAATGAAAAAAAAAAATTTGAAAAAAGCGAGTCGACCACTAGAACTACTACGACTGTTCTTAAAAAAAAAAAAAAATAGAGTTACTCTTCAATTGAATTCAATTTTGAATCTAAACTCAATGAAAATGTGGATTAATATTTTGTTCGAAAACTACGACAATCCAATTGGGGTTCTTGCGTTGTAAGAAAAAAGAGAATAGGTAAAGAAGAATAAATCTTTTTTTTTTTTTTTGAGCGCGGTTTTTTATTTATTTTGATGACTTTGTCATATGAATTCTAATTCTATTTTATCATACAAATCGCTTCTGTTTGACCACCTTCCCGGAGTTGAATCTCCGGGGAATTATTATTTTTTTATCAGATCGTTGGCAATCATAAAAATACAATTCCCCTTTAATATAGCTATTTGTGCAACTATTTTACGATTAAGAAGTAATTGCCTCTTGTACATATTAGACATTAACTTACTATAAATATAGTATATTTGTTTATTCTGGCCAATTATTGCGTTTATTCGACTGATCCACAAACTGCGAAAATCCCTTTTTTTCCTAGCTCTATCCCGATTAGCGGAAACCAAAGCTTTGATTTTCTGTTGTAAAATAGTTCGAGTAAGTTTTGAATGAGCTCCGCGAAAGCTTGATGTAAATAAACGAATTTTTGTCCTTCGTTTTCGAGCGATATATCCTCGTTTAATTCTGGTCATTGAATAAATGAGACTTTGATGAATAACTATTTGATTTTTTCTTTCAGTTATTCTTTTATCCTTCCTAGTCTATAAATAACAAAAAGGGATTCTTCCAATGTATAAAATAATAATTCCAATGGCTTTTGCTACTATAACCTTCCCAACCACGATTTTTTTCTTTTTTTTTTTTTTATTTTGAATTAAATAGAAATGGAGAAAGAAATGGTGGGTTCCATCGTTTCTATGATTACGTTTTAAACGGTGAGGTCCTCTCTATACACCGGAGCCCCTTCCTTCATTGAATCTTCATTTAATCAATGTTATTGTTAACTTGTACAGTTCACACTCATGGGCTCTACCCATGAAATATCTAGTAATAGGTCTTTCACAAAGAAATCTAGCTATACAGTAACGGTATTTAAGTATGAAGATTAACTGGGTAGTTGACCCTCTTAGTCCGTTCTTGCAAAATTTAGGACATAATTTTTCTTTATTTGAAATAGGATTTTTCCCGCTTAATGGATAACCATTTGTTACCAATGGGAAAGTCTTTTTCATCTTAAATTGCAAATTAAAGTGATTCGGTTTGCACCAATCGAAACCATAAATTTTATACACAATTCTTATTATATTAATAGAATTTTAGTCTATTATCTAAAAAAACGAGTCGCACATACACCCTAGTACATGTTCCTCGGCGCTGAGGGCATCCCCGAAGAGCGGGAGATTTTGTGACATTTCGGATTGGCTTTCTTGTGTTTCTAATAAGTTGTTTTATAGTTGGCATGGTAAGTTATATATATATAATGATCTGGTTTAGATCAATCCTAACCCGATAATTATGAATTATTTAGATTCTATAAAATATCTTTGGTATACGTAGGTAAGAATTTAAAAAAGATAAAATGAGATCATATATTTCTGAGGAATCCTTTATCCTCATTTTTTATTCAAACAGAATCCGCTACCGTATCAACAATTCCGTAGGCTTGGGCTTCTTCTGCTGACATAAAAAAATCCCTTTCCATGTCTTTGGATATCTGCCATGAAGGTTTGCCTGTTCTTTGTGCATAAATCTGTGAAATAGTTTCGCGCATTTTGAGTAATTCATTCGCTTCCAGCATACATTCTACTGTTTGTCCCTCCTGAAAAGAACTAGCAGGTTGATGGATCATTACCCTGAGAATATAGAATATAACATGATAAGGGTTTCTAATAATCTTGGATTGGATTATAGGCTAAGGGATGTAAATAAGAAAAAACTAATGAAGATAAAATGTAAAGCCGTACAGGCAGACATCTTGTTTCTTTTTTATATAGCATACGGCTCTACTAGGAAAATTCATTTTGATCTTCCCTCGAAGAAGTTGAAAATATACCTGGTCTATCAGACCCAGATCAGTAAATAATCCAAAAACCACCTTTCTTTTTTGTTTTATAAAATTTTTTATAGACTGTGATGATTCCGTTGCTCTTTTATTTCGTCTAGTCTGTTATTCAGCAATCCCAAAGTTTCTTTTTTGAAATAGTTAATATAATAAAAAATAAATATTGTTCAAAGTTTTCTGGTGTGAAAACAAAAAAAGATTGTGACACTAAAAAAGGCTCCTGATAGATCAGATAAAATGGTAAATACCCCTTTTTCATACTACTCTTTCGATATATAATCTAATGGTTTTGAAAAAAAAATTATTTTTGCATATCGAACTCGAAGTGCCATGCTTTTTTTACTTAATATTGGTGTAGGCATAGTCTTCTTTTTTTTTTTCTAGAAATAAGAATCATTGGCGCCAAGCGTGAGGGAATGCTAGACGTTTGGTAATTTCTCCTCCTACCAAAAGAAGAGATGCCATTGAAGCGGCTAATCCTACGCATACTGTCTGTACTTCTGCTTCTACAAAATGCATAGCATCAAACATAGCCATTCCAGATATTACGTCTCCGCCCGGAGAATTTATAAACAGATATAAATCTTTGGTTTTGTCCTCTAGACTGAGATATACCATGAGACCTACAAGTTGATTCGATATTTCACTGTTTACCTCTTGACCTAAAAAAAGTAGTCTTTCTTGAAAAAGGCGATTATATAAGTCAATCCAAGATGCATCCTCATCTCCAGGAACTACAAATGGTACCTTTGGAACACCAACTGGCATAAAATGGAAAAGGATGCAGTTCTCTATCTTACTTTGCTTTGGTGTGAGAACGTGAAACAGAATGAATTGATTTTGTTTGCTAAAAATCATTAGTAGCCGCGTGTATAAGAGCCGAAATAGGGGTAGGCCCTTCCATAGCATCCGGTAACCAGACATGAAGAGGGAATTGGAGTGAATAAAGGAAAGTTTTGACGAATAGGTCGTTCTTGAATATGTCTGCATTCACTGATATAAACACCCATATAGAATAGAAACACTCATATAAAATAAAGTCACCCTCCACCACCATTGCGTATTGTTACTTATCGGGTATAGAATAGATCTGCTTCTTTTTGTTCTTACGAATGAATATAATTGTTCCAAGTTCCATTATTACTAAACAACTAGAACAAATATGAATTCTTTATGCGAGATTATGCAAGATAATTTACTGAAAGGGGAGGGTCCATAGTATAGTTTTTTACAGTGCAATAAAGTTACATAGTGTCTATTTTTTGTTGATATAAGAGGTATTTTCATGGGTTTGCCTTGGTATCGTGTTCATACCGTTGTATTAAATGATCCCGGCCGTTTACTTTCTGTCCATATAATGCATACAGCTCTAGTTGCTGGTTGGGCCGGTTCGATGGCTCTATATGAATTAGCAGTTTTTGATCCCTCTGACCCTGTTCTTGACCCAATGTGGAGACAGGGTATGTTCGTTATACCCTTCATGACTCGTTTAGGAATAACCAATTCCTGGGGTGGTTGGAATATCACAGGAGGGACTATAACGAATCCAGGTATTTGGAGTTACGAAGGTGTGGCCGCGGCACATATTGTGTTTTCGGGCTTGTGCTTTTTGGCGGCTATCTGGCATTGGGTCTATTGGGATCTAGAAATCTTTTGTGATGAACGTACTGGAAAACCTTCGTTGGATTTGCCAAAAATCTTTGGAATTCATTTATTTCTTGCAGGGGTGGCTTGTTTTGGTTTTGGCGCATTTCATGTAACAGGATTGTTTGGTCCTGGAATATGGGTGTCCGATCCTTATGGACTAACAGGAAGGGTACAATCCGTCAATCCCGCATGGGGTGTGGAAGGTTTTGATCCTTTTGTTCCGGGGGGAATAGCCTCTCACCATATTGCAGCAGGTACATTAGGCATATTAGCGGGTCTTTTCCATCTTAGTGTGCGTCCACCTCAACGTCTATACAAAGGATTGCGTATGGGAAATATTGAAACCGTCCTTTCCAGTAGTATCGCTGCTGTATTTTTTGCAGCTTTTGTTGTTGCTGGAACTATGTGGTATGGTTCAGCAACTACCCCGATTGAATTATTTGGTCCCACTCGTTATCAATGGGATCAGGGATACTTCCAGCAAGAAATATATCGAAGAGTTGGTGCTGGGCTAGCCGAAAATCAAAGTTTATCAGAAGCTTGGTCTAAAATTCCTGAAAAATTAGCTTTTTATGATTACATCGGCAATAATCCGGCAAAAGGGGGGTTGTTTAGAGCAGGCTCAATGGACAATGGCGATGGAATAGCCGTCGGTTGGTTAGGACATCCTATCTTTAGAGACAAAGAGGGGCGTGAACTTTTTGTACGTCGTATGCCTACTTTTTTTGAAACATTTCCGGTTGTTTTGGTAGATGGAGACGGAATTGTTAGAGCTGATGTTCCTTTTCGAAGGGCAGAATCGAAGTATAGTGTCGAACAAGTAGGTGTAACTGTTGAATTCTATGGTGGCGAACTCAATGGAATCAGTTATAGTGATCCTGCTACTGTGAAAAAATATGCTAGACGTGCTCAATTGGGTGAAATTTTTGAATTAGATCGTGCGACTTTAAAATCAGATGGTGTTTTTCGTAGCAGTCCAAGGGGTTGGTTTACTTTTGGACATGCTTCGTTTGCTCTGCTCTTCTTTTTCGGGCACATTTGGCATGGTGCTAGAACCTTGTTCAGAGATGTTTTTGCTGGTATCGATCCAGATTTGGATGCTCAAGTAGAATTTGGAGCATTCCAAAAACTTGGAGATCCAAGCACAAAAAGACAGGCAGTCTGATAGAAAGAACATTCGTTTGTTCCTTTTCGATTCGACTTTTTTTGTTATGATATTGATATAGGGAACTTAATAAATTTTTATTTGAATCATTGCAGTTTGTCTTACTCTTGTTCTTTCTTTTTCTTTATCCAGGAGATAATCCTCCCAAAATAGGTATGAAAGCTATAATTGTAAACCACGATCAAATCTATGGAAGCATTGGTTTATACATTCCTCTTAGTCTCGACTTTAGGAATCATTTTTTTCGCTATCTTTTTTCGAGAACCCCCTATAGTTCCAACTAAAAAGGTGAAATGATTTTTCATTATATCAATTGAAGCAATGAGCCTCCAATATCGTAATATTGGGGCTCATTACTTTAACTAGTCCCCATGTTCTTCGAATGGATCTCGTAGTTGTTGAGAGGGTTGCCCAAAAGCAGTATATAAGGCATACCCGGTAAAACTTACAATTAAACCAGATATAGAGATGGCAATTAGGGTTGCTGTTTCCATTATTATATAATATCAAGACCAAAATGGATCTAGATCTATAGGGTAAGATCCTATATTTACAGTGGAATGGTATACAAAGTCAACAAATCTCAATGAATAAAAAGTAGGATTTATGGCTACACAAACCGTTGAGGGTAGTTCTAGATCTGGTCCAAGACGAACTGTTGTAGGGGATTTATTGAAACCATTGAATTCAGAATATGGTAAAGTAGCTCCTGGATGGGGAACTACTCCTTTTATGGGTGTTGCAATGGCTCTATTTGCGGTATTTCTCTCTATTATTTTAGAGATTTATAATTCGTCCATTTTACTGGACCAAATTGCTAAGAATTAGATTCACAAGAACCAACTAATTAGTTTTTTTGAAGAGAAGGTAAAGTTTTGCATTTAAGTTTTTGATTTGGTAGTTCGACCGTGAAACTTCTTTGTTTCTGTATTTCCGGAATATGAGTGTGTGACTTGTTATAATGGATCCTATTGATAAAACAGAACATAAAAAGGATCCATCATCTTGATAGAGATGGCTTTACCCCGTCAGATATTTATTCTAGTATCTGGAACACGGAATATAGAAAATAGATTCTGAAGTATTAGAACTATGATTCATACTTAATATTTCTATTTAAACCTCGCAACCGGACTAAAAAAAATTTAAAGAGTTAGAAGAATAAAATGAACGATTTTTATTCTTTTAAACTGCCCCCGCTTATATTTATTTTGATCAAAGGGCAAAAGTTTCTTTGAATTTTTTTCATTATATCTATTCACTGTCATTGAATAAGTGATGATCCAGCAGTTCTTACTCAGGGAATTTTTGGACTTCGATTAAAGGTTTTTTTGAAAATCATCGTGGTTCTGGTATGAATCTGAGGTTTTTGAATTGATTCATAGGGTCTTAACAAGAAAATTCCTATTAATAATAATCAAAAAACAACAGTAAAATAAAAATCGCATTACATACACAAATAAAAAAAATGAAGTAAATAATAGAATATTCAAGAGGCCTCGAAGAATCAAGAGAAAAGACTAGTGAGCCGACTTGAGATTTTGGCATTATAACTAAAAAGAATTTCGGATTTCTATTTTTTTCTTATCTTCCTTCAAATTGGAATATTAGGATTAAGTTAAGAAGTTTCAAACTTATACATATCCGTTTTACAAATAACCAGTATTTTAGTATTTTTGTTTGAGCCGTACGAGATGAAATTCTCATATACGGTTCTCAGGGGGGTCCCTTGGTTTACCTATCTCAATAAAGTCTATGATTGGTTCGAAGAACGTCTTGAGATTCAGGCGATTGCCGATGATATAACTAGTAAATACGTTCCTCCTCATGTCAATATATTTTATTGTTTAGGAGGAATTACACTTACTTGTTTTTTAGTCCAAGTAGCGACGGGGTTTGCTATGACTTTTTATTATCGTCCGACCGTTACAGAGGCTTTTGCCTCTGTTCAATAT